ACCACCCTGATTAAGCTTAAAATAGGGCCCGCTGTGCGTGAAGTTTCATTCCATATCTATGACATCGAGTCATCTTTGAATATGTTGCTAGGAAGACCATGGCTTCATACAGCAGGGGTCGTGTCGTCCACGCTCCATCAATGCTTGAAGTTCGTGCATGCCAAGTCATCACTGTCGCCGCCGAGGTTTTGACCAAACCAAAGGAAAGGGGGTTGAGGCAGAAGAACTGTTAGCCGAGCAAATTATTTAAAATCTCATTTTTGCTGAGGACATCCCACCACCTGACCCAAGATGCTCATCTTCAGGATCTAGAGGAGAAGCATACGTATCAGTCCTAGACGTCCCCCTGGACTCTAGAGTGAAGCCAAGAAAGCTCACCCCTAGGGGAAGAGAAATCTCCAAAGAAACCTCAAGTGGAAGATGATGGGGCTACGAAGCTAAGAAAGGGCTAGGGGTGAAAGGCCAACCAAGATCGGATACTTGTTTCAGTCGATCCGATTTGAAATTTCACTTCAACGGAGAAATCTCTGGATCCCGAAGCATCTGTTTTTAAAAAAAAAATTCTCATTCCAAAGCAAGCAAGAAATCCTCTATTATCAAAAGCCTGTGCTCGCGAATCGGCTGTGAAAGGCCGATAAAAATTTCGTAGTATAGTCTAGCTAGAAAGACAACACGGTAGCTGTAATGCCCCCATTCCCACATGTTTGCGAGGTCCCCACCTTTTAGCCGAAAGGCACTCGTTTCCCTTCTTAGGAGGCGGTGTGCTAAGAAATAAGATTGAATGATGTTACAACTATGTTTGGATTTTCCACCAAATCTCTGTTAGATTCGGTATATCATCGTGTACTTGACCCAAGACATAACGAGAATCGCCCCGTTCCAAGCCTCCGGTCCCCAATTTCTTCATATGCCCCGTTGTCCCCCAAACCTTGCATTAACTTTCCCGGGCTGGCCCCTAGTCGTCCTGCGAGAAAGAGCGTTTCGGAGCGACAAGTAGAGCTTGAGGAACGGTTAATGCAAAACCCTTTGACTCGGGGTAAAGGGGTCAAAGCGATCAAAATCGCTAAGGAGCTGACTGGCACGAGCAGTTTTCTAGTTTCAGGTGTAAGTTTGCATAAGCCGCGGTTTGAAAGGTCCCCCGAAAGGGGAATAGGTCATATTGTTTGTCAAAGTGTTTCCCGTCCTCATGTCAAATTGCGTGAAATGCCTGTTTCCCGTGTCAGCCTTTCTTTGGGAGTTAGCGAAGCACCGGTCTTTTTGGCCTTGCCGCATTCTCCCACCGTTGTCTATAGGATTAAGTCTCTTTTGGGCTTCCCTTCCCGACTTTACTCAAGTAACTGTGCCGGAGCACCCCCGTAAGTAGTTGTAGTCCTTCTGGTATCGACGTGGGAAGCTTAAGGGGCTAGCTAAATGCGGCTACAGGCACCCAAGATTTCGGGGTGGGGGGATTAAGAGAGATAACGACGGAGGTAGTCAACCAAAAAGCGAGTGCAACCGTGCCAGGTTCGGAACAATCAATCCGTTCGTTGATTCGAGACTCAAGAATGGAGTTCGGTTACCCTCTAACTTATAATTAACCAACCCTAGTTTCGACATCAAGATCAAGAGAGTTGCCTCGGCAGAATCAATCTTGGCTGAATAATCTCTTTGAACAAAAATAAGACCAATGTTATTGGTTGAGGTGCAATGATCTGGGAAAAGATAGACTGAAGTTCTCTGTCCCTAGGGATTCGTGCTTATCTAAGAAGGGTATAGAAGGGTTCGGCGTGTTGTTTACCGGGTCTTGCTTGAAAGGATTGCTGCGTGGTACCCCCGGACCGAAGTATGCCGTGCCAGCGTACAACATCGTAGCGTAGAAGAGAAATCGCCTAACGGAGTAAGCAGTGTGGAGGACGCTCTGTGTCTATCCAACTCGCTCTTGTCCAGTAATGTACCGCTTTGAAGATGCAAATAGATCTCTCTACTAGAAAACCGAAGGAGCACACAAAGCAGAAGGGACTCACCAAGCAACAACTACGTTGTTTGTGTAAGCGGAATCGAGTTTCAAATCATAAGATGATGAAGTGACTGCACCAACGAATCAAGCTGAACACATGTTTGATCCACTCTACGAAATGAAAGCGAGATCTTGCAAAACAACCACGCAACGCCCGGATCTGCAATAATGGCTATGTAGGTAAGGGGATCAGCGCTATGATCGCTTTGAGTTCTGCTCGAAGTGTGTATGCTTACGTACGAGTTGCTATTCAGCCCTAGATCGGGTTCTGGGTTCTTCCCTCGAACTCCGCGAAGGTATTTCGTAATGTAAAGCTAATATAAAATAGATTAAGGATCAGGTCGGAGGGTGGGTGTAGCGAAATAAAGCAGTTGCAAATTGGCATGCGAAACCAAGAAGGAACTTCCTTATTCACTCTTGAACTACAGGAATGCTAGACTGAAGACCGTCATGCTTTGCTTGCTCTCCTGCGCCTACCAGGACCCGTCAAGCGAACAAGCCCAG